ACCAAAAGAAGTTAATCACATGAGTTTCAAACTTCAAATTAATAATAAGTTTTATCTTTTCTCCCACCTTTAGAAAAATAAAGTATCGTTAGATTTTTCTGAAAGGTAACTATCTCGGTTTCATCTCATATAGAAATTAATATAGAATCCTTGAAAAAGACTTCTTGCTCATGAAAAAGACTTACTGTCTTTGGGATCTGATGCTACACCGCTGCTCCATACCTTAGGGGATCGGCTCTATTACATAAGTGGATTCCTAATTTTTATCTCATATCATGACATAAAAAAGCAGTTGTTATTGTATCGGCTCAAAAACTCGCTAATTGATCTTTACGGTGCTTCCTCTATCAATTAGATCTGCTATCCATAGAATAAAGTCTCTAGGCCTATCTATTTCTTCATATTTTGACTTCTATGAGGTTTCTTCTTTTGCTACAGCTGATAAAAATCGTTTTTTGGACGATGCAATATGTAGAAAACCCTTTTTTCTAGTATTTAGTAGTGTATTTGCTCTTTCTTTCCCTTTTTCTTTCTATAGTGGAGATAGTCGCACGTAATGACAGATCACAGCCATATTATTAAAAGCTTGTGGTAAGAACGGGTTTCGTTCTAGTGCTCGAAAATAATATTCTAAAGCTTTTGTATGTTCTCCGTTACTTGTGTGGATAAGGCCTATGTTATAGAGTATATAGCTTCGATCATAGGGATCAATTTCTAGGCGCATAGCTTCATAATAATTCTGTAACGCTTCCGCATAATTTCCTTGGGATTGAGCTGACATCCGTTACGGTCGTCATTCTATTCAAAGAATCCTCCGTTCCAAAACCGTACGTGAGGTTTTCACCTCATACGGCTCCTCCTTTATGTGCATAATGAGAATAATCCATGAAATTCAAAAAGGTCGAAGTATTGTCATTATGAACCGAGCGGGGCTAATTTTTTTACAAGAAATCTTTAGCCAACCCTCTTGCAAAAGATCTTTTCTTAACATTAAGCGTATTTGTTGGTACTAGATAAAAATGGAAACTCCAGCAATTTCTTTGTTCTCACCGCTCCTTAATTTTCAGGAATTAGTCACTTCAACAGTCTTCGATGGTTATATGGGTATCCAAAGTACGAACGAGATGGATTTTGTTGTCCCAACCATTTTTTTCTTAGCCCCGATCCCGATAAAGAAAAGGAGTCTTTATAACAAATAACAAAGTTTTCGTGTAGTTGATTCCTCGGCGTAGTGCTTCTTCCTCTATGCCGCCTATTGGTATTAGTGTGATAGGGTTGACTGGCAATATATACCCATACATAATAGGTGTAACCTTTCGCTCAATACTAGAATCAACAATCCAAGCATCCGAGGTTGCATTAATCGGGGATACACGACAGAAGGAATTGTTTTATTTATAAACTTCACCTTCAACAAGCGTGAATTTCTTTTTTTTCTTAGATTTCATTCAATAGTTTTTTTTCTATTCCGAATCGCGTGTCGTTTTCCTAAGACCGAGAACGATAAATAAAAAAATAATCAAATCGCACCATCTCTGTAATAAGTAAATGCTTCTTTTTCTCCTGAAGTTGTCGGAATTATTCGTAATAAGATATTGGCTACGATTGAAAAGGTCTTATCAATAAAATTTCCATTTATCCGCGATCTAGGCATAGGTAGCAATCCTTTCTATAACTCTTTTCATTACCCCTCGTAAGAAAATGATCTCACAAATAAAGGAAGTGTACAGTACGAAATAACATAAAAACGGACCAATTAAAAAAAGGGGTACCCCTCTACTTCAAATTTCTCTTTTTGTTTTAGTATAAGATTGGGATTTAGGATAGAATAGGAAATTTTGAGAAGTTTTGATTATGGTCGAAAGAGGAAAAAGAATCGAATAATCATAACATGAAAATAGAATAACGGGCCCCCTTTGTGTTTTGTGCATAAAAGGTATACACAATATAATCAAATATATATCAAAATCCCTGAGATGATTTATGAATTTTTAATAGATCTATGGAGTAAGGGGTTATTGTTGAGAGATATAAAAATGGAAAAGAATTTTAGAATTCTTATAGAAATTCTAAATTATAGAAAGGGAATTCACTTCAAGTTTAAAGAGAATTATGAATTTGAAAGGTATCCGTTAAACCTAATAATAATAATAAAAAAAAAAGATAAACCAATTTATTGATTTGATTCGTTCCAATTCATTGAGTATAAACATTCTAAAAAAAGATATGAGTACCCTCATCAGTAAACATCAATAAATGTATATCTTTATTGTAATTGTATTACTTTTAACTTTAACATTTTAACAGTCCTTTCACAAAAAAACCTTCTCTTTATTTTTAGCCGAATAGTTCGAATTGATTGTCCGTACCTATCGAGCAGTCTAATATGAATAACTCGCTATTCGCTGGGGGTATCGGCCATAATCATTATGTAGGAGAGATGGCCGAGTGGTTCAAGGCGTAGCATTGGAACTGCTATGTAGACGTTTGTTTACCGAGGGTTCGAATCCCTCTCTTTCCGCCCCTTCACCTAATTCACAAATGTAATTGACCACAATGTATTAACTAAAAAGCGATACAAAAGAGTTAGACCTTTCTTTTATATAGATTCTCTATTTCGAATCTCTGTGATACGGAAAATACTGGACGACAGGGACTGAACCCTACTTATCATCTATGATCCATGAATGTGAGAAAAATCCCCGAATCAAAACCCTTTCCTTTTACTTGTGTTGTATTCCTTTACTTAACCTTAAGTTAGTGGAAAAGGGGCAAATTTGTCCAAACCTTTTTTTCAGTTAGGTTTAAGTCTGACGAGAATAATATTCTACGACAAGCAATTCGTTTATTTTCAAACCGACCCATTTCCTATCTATTATTTGATTGACTAATCCTTTATATTGTAATGTGTGAAGGGTCAAATGCTTTGGTAATTCCTCAGGGATCGCTGAATCAAGATAATTTTGAATCAGAGCTCTAGATTTTTGTCCATCCCTCGCAGAAATAATATCGCGGGGTTTGCAGCGATAACTTGGTATATCTACTATACGATCATTAACTAAAATATGTCTATGATTAACTAATTGGCGGGCTTGAGGAATAGTTGAAGCCATACCCAATCGAAAAAGGATGTTATCCAAACGCATTTCAAGTAATTGTAGTAAAACCTGACCTGTTGACCCTTTTGCTTTTCTGGCTATACGAACGTATTTAAGTAATTGTCGTTCTGTAAGACCATAATGAAAACGCAATTTTTGTTTTTCTTCTAAGCGAATACGATATTGAGATTTTTTCCCGGGGCGGGATTGGTTTTTGCCGGCTTTAGGCCTCTTACTAGTTAGTCCCGGTAAAGCCCCCAGACGGCGTATTTTTTTGAAACGAGGCCCTCGGTAACGTGACATAAATACTCCCTTATGAATTTGATTGAAATTTCATAAAAAAATTAAAACTGAACTAAATGAAGCGAAATCCGCTGAAGTATTGTACTACAAATATTAATGAGATAATTTGGATCAATATCCATTTTTTTTTTCTATTTTTGTATTTGTATTCATTTTTTATTAATATTTATTTAATTAGTTAATTATTAATTATATTGAATTATTAATTATATATAGATTGTAGTATTCCTATTGTATTCCATACAAAAAAGATATAGATTCTTTATAAATTCTTCTATATAAATATAGAAATAATAAATAGATAAATAACAGAAATTAAAAAAAAAATTATCTATTACGCTATTAGATAAATATAACTTAAATCGAGTATTAAGTATATATGGAAATAGAATATCGATATCGATATATTAAATCAAAAGGGGTTTCCGCTTTGTTCTGAAAAGATCTAAATAAACAAGCCAGCGACATTTGGAAGGCAAAGGGAGAAGAAGCTTTTTCTATGTTTTTTTATTTTAACATTGTCAATTATGTAAAAAATCAAACAAAAGAAATAGGGAAAGCCGGCTATCGGAATCGAACCGATGACCATCGCATTACAAATGCGATGCTCTAACCTCTGAGCTAAGCAGGCTCAAATACTAGAAATTTTGTATACATAGGAATTCAGCAAACTATTAGGATCTCATCTATTCACTATCTTAGTTTTTTATCTTTTAGATAGTTATCTGAGATATTATATTATAATATCCATTGGAAGATAAATAATATATTAATTACCATTGTTAAGATAAATCATACATTATAAAGAAGATATAGATATTCTCAGTCTAAATTAAATAGTCTAAATGAACTAATCAATTTCAAAAATGAAACTTTTTATAATTAAACTTTTTTAGACTAAAAAAGTTTTAGACTAATTAATTCGAATTTTTTTTTTCTTTTTTAGTTTTTTTCGTTATGTTATGCTTATCTGGTTATATAGAATCTTGCTTTAAAGTATACGAAACGGATAAGAGAAAGATGCAACCCATATAAATGCAAGCCATACCATAATGAGACACTCCGATCTTTTGTTTTCATTCAGAAAGGCGGAAGTTAAGACAAAAAGAATCGACCGTTCGAGTATTCCACAAATTGCCTGAGAAAAATCGGAGTACAAGAGGCGTGTATATGTTATGTAGTATACACTTGTCTATATTGAATTGCGAATACAGAAATGATAGAATCTTTTCTGATTGGACCAAATAAAAAAAAGGGAGTCCCCAATAGAGACGAACGAAGATAAGAATAGGTAAGAAATCAAATAGGGGAAAGAAAAGAAACACGATTCGATATAAGAATCGCTAGCTATATCTAATAAATTCAACGGGTTCTGCAAAAAACGAAATGAAAGAAAAAAAAAAGGGAAGACCATTATAATGAGATCCTAATCTCAAAACAAAAAGGGGATATGGCGAAATCGGTAGACGCTACGGACTTAATTGTATTGAGCCTTAGTATGGAAACCTACTAAGTGATAACTTTCAAATTCAGAGAAACCCTGGAAAAAAAAAGGGCAATCCTGAGCCAAATCCTGTTTAAGTTCAAAAAGAAATAGGA